GTTTCTACTAGGTAATCCATTATCCTTATGCATGAAGATAATAAATTCGGTCGTTGTGGTCGGGCTCTATTATGGATTTCTGACCACATTCTCCATAGGGCCCTCTTATCTCTTCCTTCTCCGAGCTCGGGTTATGGAAGAAGGAACCGAGGGGGAGGTATCAGCAACAACTGGTTTTATTGCGGGACAGCTCATGATGTTCATATCTATCTATTATGCGCCTTTGCATCTAGCATTGGGTAGACCTCATACAATAACTGTCCTAGTTCTACCGTATCTTTTGTTTCATTTCTTCTGGAACAATCACAAAAACTTTTTTGATTATGGATCTACTACCAGAAATTCAATGCGTAATCTCAGCATTCAATGTGTATTCCTGAATAATCTCATTTTTCAATTATTCAACCATTTCATTTTACCAAGTTCCACGTTAGCCAGATTAGTCAACATTTATATGTTTCGATGCAACAACAAGATTTTGTTTTTAACAAGTAGTTTTGTTGGTTGGCTAATTGGTCACATTTTCTTCATGAAATGGGTTGGATTGGCATTATTCTGGATACGGCAAAGTCATTCTATTCGATCTAATAAGTATCTTGTGTCAGAATTGAGAAATTCTATGGCTCGAATCTTGAGTATTCTCTTATTTATAACCTGTGTCTACTATTTAGGAAGAATGCCGTCGCCTATTGTCACTAAGAAACTGAAAACCTCAGAAACGGAAGAAGGGGGAGAAAGAGAGGAAGAAAGCGATGTAGAAACAACTTACGAAACGAAGGAGACTAAACAGGAACAAGAGGGATCCACCGAAGAAAACCCATCCCTTTGTTCGGATGAAACGGAAGAGATCCGAGTGAATGGAAAGGAAAAAAAAAAGGATGAATTTCACTTTAAAGAGGCACGCTATAAAGATAGCCCAGTTTACGAAGATTCTGATCTGGAGACCCATCAAGAGAATTGGGAATTGGGAAGACTGAAAGAAGAGAAAAGAAGAAATATTAAGAAAAAGATGGATTTGTGGATTGATAAGATTGAAAACGCTTTTATCACTTTTTTTTTCGATTATAAACGATGGAATCGTCCATTACGATATATAAAAAATAATCAATTAGAAAATGCTTTACGGAATGAAATGTCACAATTTTTTTTTTTTACATGTAAAAGTGATGGGAAACAAAGAATATCCTTTACATATCCACCTAGTTTATCAACTTTTTCGGAAATGCTAAAACGAAGAATTACTTTGTACATCATAGAAAAACTATATGACAAAGATCTTTCTATTTCTAATTCTTGGATTTATACCAATGAAAAAAAAAAGTGCAATTTGAACAATGAATTAAGAAATCGAATTCAAATTATAGAAAAAAATGAGGGATTTCCTAGTCTGGATATGCTTGAAAAAAGAATCATATTATGCGATGATGAAAATAAAAAAAAATGCTTGCCAAAAGTATATGATCCCCTTTTCAACGGACCATACCGAGGAATGAGAAAAAAATTATATTCATGTGTAATTAGGAATCCTTATACAGATATAGAAGATTTAGTAGAAATTTTTTTGATAAATAAGATTCATGATCTACTTCTTCATAATTCCTTTGAATTATACCATCAATTTTTTTGGAATTCTACAGAAGAAAAAAAAATTGATTCAGAAAATCAAGCAAAACCTTTGCAATTTTTATTTGATGTAATTACAACACATGCAAAAGATCAAAAAATAATGAAAAATGAATCTATTAGAATTAGAATAGAGGAATTAAGTAAGAAGGTTTCTCGATGGTCATACCAATTAACCGATTCTTTGGAAGAAGACGAAGAAGAAAATGAAGAAGAATATAATGAGATTCATTCAAGAAGAGCCAAACGTGTGGTAATTTATAATGATAATGATGAGAACACTAAGAATACAGATGACGAAACGGAAGAGGTGGCCTTGATACGTTACTCCCAACAATCAGATTTTCGTCGCAATCTAATCAAAGGATCCATGCGCGCTCAAAGACGTAAAACAGTGATTTGGGAACTCTTTCAAGTAAATGTGCATTCCCCACTTTTTTTTGATCGACTAGACAAAACATCTTTTTTTTCCTATTTTGATATCAACGAAACAAAGAATTTTGTTTTGAGAAATTGGATGGGGAGAGAACAAGAGTCAAAATTGAGAATTTCCGATTTTGAAAATGAAGATACAAAAGAAGAAAAGGAAAAAAGAGAGAAAAATGAACGGATAGAAGTATCAGAAGCTTGGGATAACCTGACATTTACTCAAGCAATCAGAAGTTTGATGTTAGTAACCCAATCCTTTTTTAGAAAATACATTATATTGCCTTCATTTATAATAGCTAAAAATATTTTCCGTATGTTATTATTACAATCCTCTGAGTGGTACGAGGATTTTAAGGAATGGAATAGAGAAATACATATAAAATGCACCTATAATGGTGTTCAATTATCAGAAACAGAATTTCCCCAAGATTGGTTAACAGATGGTATTCAGATAAAGATTTTATATCCTTTCTGTCTAAAACCTTGGCGAAAATCTAAGGTACGATCTCATCATAGAGATCAAATGAAAAAAAAAGAGAAAAAAAAAAAATTTAGTTTTTTAACAGTCTGGGGAATGGAAGCTGAACTTCCCTTTGGTTCTCCCCGAAAACGACCTTTTTTTTTTGAACCTATTTATAAAGAACTCAAAAAAAGAAATAGAAAATTGAAAAATCGATTTTTCCAAGTTCTTCAATTTTTAAAGAAGAAAAAGGGGATCATCAAAATAGTTCGAGTTATAAAACGAATAATGAAAAAAGTGAAGAAAGGAAATCCCACTTTATTCTTTGAATTGAAGAAAGAAAAAGTATATGAACCAAACAAAAATGAAAAATATTTAAAAAGAAATAATGAGATTCTTCGCGAGTCGTCCGTTCTAATTCGACCGATGAATTGGTTAAATTCTTCACTAATAGAAAGGAGAATGAAAGATATTTCTGATAAGACAATCAAAATAAGGAATCAAATTGAACAAACCACAAAAGACAATAAAAAAAAAGAAATAGTTTTAATTTATGATAAGAAAAGATTGGAATCACAGAAAAATATTTTCAAAATATTTCAAGGGCAAACTATCCGATTAATGCGTAAATCACACTACTTTATTCAATCTTTCATTGAAAAAATATACATAGATATTTTGCTATGTACCATTACCTTTTCTAAGATCAATGCACAACGTTTCTTTGAATCAACAAAAAAGATCTTTAAGAAATCCATTGACAACAATAAAAGAAATCAAGAACAAGAAGGAACTGATGAAACAGATCAAAAGACAATGAATTTGAATTTTACGATAAAAAAATTGTTTTCAAATACCAAGAATACTGAGAATAAGAATGAAAATTACAATATTTTTTGGAACTTATCTTCCCTGTCCCAAGCATATGTATTTTACAAATTATCACAAAACCAATTATTGAATAAATATCACTTAAGACCCCTACTTCAATATCAAGGGAACTCTCCCTTTTTTCAGGATAAATTAAAAGACTATTGTATGATACACGGAATCTTTCATTTCAAATCAAGAGATAAGAAAATTCCTACATATGTAATAAACGAATGGAAAAACTGGTTAAAAGGTCATTATCAATATGATTTATCAAAAAAAAAAAGGTCTCAATTAGTACCTAAAGAATGGCAAAATAGAATGAATCAACGTCGTATGATTCAAAATCAGGAATCAATCCAATTGGATTTCTATAAAAAATACCAATTTATTCATTCCATGAAAAAAAATGACTATGAAACGAATTCATTTATGAGTCAAAAATACAAATGGAAAAAACATTACAGATATGATCTTCTATCATATAAATACATACACCTCCCTAATTCATACATTTCTGAATCAACATTAGAAAGAAACGGGACCCAAGAAATTACATATTATTTTGATATATCGAAACCTAAATCTAGTAATAATTATCTAGATAAAGTATATCTTATTGATAGAAATACAAATTTGGATAGAAAATATTTGGATTGTAGAATTCTTAATCTTTGTTTTAGAAAAAATAGGGAGATTCAGACTGAAATTCCTAATTTTAAAAAAATTACGATTCACCAAGAGATCAAAATGTGCAACAAAAAAAAAAAAATTTTTGATTGCATGGGAATGAATCAAGAAAGGTTCTATTATACCGCATCAAATTATGATACTCTATCTAATTGGTTCTTCCCAGAATTTGTACTACTTTTTGATGCATATAAGATTGAACCTTGGATCATCCCAATAAAATCACTCTTTTTTCATTTTTCATTTCATAAAAAAAAAGATCTTGAATTAAAAAATTCCAAACAGGAAGAAGACGAACAACAAGGCCAAGGAAATATACTCAAACAAAAGAAGAAAATGGAACTATATTCCTTTTTTCAAAAATATTTCCTTTTTCAATTAAGATGGGCCGATCCCTTGAATCAAAAAATAATGAAAAATCTCAGGATATATTGTCTCCTACTTAGACTCAGAAATCTAAAGGAAATTGCCATATCTTCGATTCGAAGAGGTCAAATAAATCTAGACGAAATGCTGATTCAAAAGGACCTAGTTCTTCCAGAATTGATAAGAAGGGGAATATTGATTCTTGAACCTATTTGTCTATCTATAAGAAGGGACGGAAAATCTATTATATATCAAACTATAGATATTTTATTGGTCAATAAGAAAAAGTGCCAAACGAATAAGAAATATCAAAAAAAAGAATATATTGGGAAAGGGGGGTTTGAAAAATCTATTACACGACACAAAAACCTATTTTTGAGTGGAGACAATAAGAATTATGATTTCCTTGTTCCTGAAAATATTCTATCTCCCGTACGTCGGAGAGAATTTCGAATTCAAATTTGTTTCAATTCCAAAAATTGGAATGTTGTGGATAAAAATCCAAGATTTTGTAATGAAAACAAAATAAGAAACTGTGGGCAATTTTTGAATGAGGACAAGCATTTTCATACAGATGGAAAAATTTTCATGAAATTTAAATTGTTCTTTTGGCCCAATTATCGATTAGAAGATTTAGCTTGTATGAATCGCTATTGGTTTGATACCAATAACAGCAGTCGTTTCAGTATGTCAAGAATACATATGTATTCACAATTTTGAATAAATTCAATTCCAATGAAAATTGAAAAAATTGATAGCGGATTTCCTAGATATCGTGTGACGTATTTGGTAGATGAAAGCCTAAATATATGCATTTTCATTAGGAGGAACGGAATCTATTTAAGTAAAAAGGAATAGAAAGAAAAGAAATGAAATTTTGATGTATACTAAATGCAAATAATTGGCATAATAAATCTTATTATTTTTCCTGATCGGTAAAATTCACAGAAAAGAAAGATAGAAATCTTAATTTATGGTCAAAAATACATTCATCTCGGTTATGTCGGTTATGACAGAAGAAGGAAAAGAAGAAAATAGCGGGTCTGTTGAATTTCAAGTATTACATTTCACCAGTAAGATACGGAGACTTACGTCACATTTAGAATTGCACAAAAGAGATTTTTTATCACAAAGAGGTCTACGAAGAATTCTGGGAAAACGTCAACGATTATTGACTTATTTGTCAAAAAAAAAGAAAGTGCGTTATAAGAAATTAATAGATCAGTTAAATACCCGGGAATCAAAAACTCGTTAATTTCCTTGTTCTTTTTTATTAGTTTAGTTATTAGTATTAGATTTTTTTATTTGAAAAAAAAAATATATTATAATAGTCAATATGGGTCCTCATCACACATCAATGCATGGTGTTCTTCGGCATTTACACAGAGGGATGGAAAAAATAGCGGAGAACCGAACAATTATACAAAATTATACAATATTTTTCTTATGTAACACATTAGGATTATTTAGCTACTATGTTCACAGAAGCAATAACAGTAAATGCACCAGAACGATTGGAAAGTTTTCAAGTGCCTAAAAGGGCCAGTTATATCAGAGTGATTATGCTGGAGCTCAGTCGTATAGCCTCCCATTTGTTATAGCTTGGCCCTTTTATGGCCGATATCGGTGCACAGACTCCTTATCGTTGAAATGATAATTGATACAATAGAAGCACAAACTATCAATTCTTTTTCTAGGAACTGATATGGATTTTTGTCCCCATTTCACCCTTGTCTTAGGAATCACAATGGGGGTATTAGTCATTGTGTGGTTAGAAAGAAAAAGATCCGCAACAATACAACAACGTATTGGACCTGAATATGCTGGTCCATTAGGGATTCTTCAAGCTTTAGCGGATGGGACCAAACTACTTTTGAAGGAGGATCTTCTTCCATCTAGAGGTAATATTCGTTTGTTTAGGGTTGGACCTTTCTACATTGATGAGGAATTTGTCAATGATGTGAGAGCATGTACTTTTTTTGAGTGTTTATTTCTTTTCTCTCGGTATCTATGGACTGATCACAAGCCGAAGCATGGTTAGAGCACTTATGTGTCTTGAGCGATAGTCGGCAATTAAAAGGAGAAATTTTCTCCTATCGCCGATCCATCGTAACAGAAAATCAACTCGTATCAATCAATCTAATTTGCTGAATAATTAGTCAGAATTCTTCTATATTCTTCTATTTTCACATAGAAATAATCTACAGAGATAAAAATGAAGATCTTTCTATTCATATAAAAATTTCATAAAATGAACATGAATGAAATTCGTATGTACAACTCATATTTCATGTTATTGAAAATACAATTAAAGTATCTTGGCCCTTTCTCACAAACAGATTTGTAAAATCTATGGATTCTTAAAATTTTGATAAATCATTGATTCATTTGGTGTCTACAACAGAAAATAGAGGATTTCTATTATTTTCTAATTTTACCAGATCAAAAATTTTTTTGTTCAAAACTGTAATTTATAGACCTAATGTCACATTCAGTAAAAATTTATGATACATGCATAGGGTGTACCCAATGTGTTCGAGCTTGCCCCACGGATGTATTGGAAATGATACCTTGGGATGGATGTAAAGCTAAGCAAATTGCTTCTGCGCCAAGAACCGAAGATTGTGTAGGTTGTAAAAGATGTGAATCCGCTTGTCCAACGGATTTTTTAAGTGTCCGTGTTTATTTATGGCATGAAACAACTCGCAGCATGGGTCTTTCTTATTGATATGTGACAAAAAGTTCTACTTGAATCATTTGATTCTTCTTTACCGACGAAGGCCCGTGCTCGAGAAAAGAAAATATATTATTCTTATCCCGAGCACGGGGTTTTCCGGTCAAAATTTCTCTTGTCTTTATCACGAGTTATTTTCATTGGTTAACAATACTTCTTGTTTTGCCCATATTCGCAGGTTCTTCAATTGTATCTTTCCCTCATAGGGGAAAGAAAGTGTATACCCTGTATATGTGTCCTAGAGTTCTATATATCTTGATGCCAAATTTAGCTACTTCAGCAGCTTGGCCAGTTACTTGATTTCTATTTCTTGATGTTAGCATTGATTTCACTTTATTATCTTTATTAGAAAGTATTTAGTATCATATGCAAAATCAAAAATTGGAAGTTTTTTTAATACATGTTCATTCAGATTTTTTCAAGACTTCTTTTTGTCGCACAAAAAAGCTTTTTGACTTTCCGTTAGAAAGAGATTTAGCTAAAGAAAAAGCTTTTACTGCCGCTAAAGAGCCTTTTTTTTTCCAAAGATTTCTACGAATATGCTTTTTTGACAGAGAAGTACGTTTTTTTGGAACTGCCATTCAAAAATTCCTCCAAATTATGTATCATTTTTATTGTTGTATGTGAAAGACATATAGCTTATTTTATTCAATTAGATATTCATTGAAATGAACCATAACTATGGAACCCAATTCCTAATAGATTGATCCCAAAATAGCATACCCAAATTAGAATAAATCCTATAGAAGCCACAAATGCTGAATTTGTGCCTTGGTCTTGAAATTTTGTATTTGTTCTAGTATGTAAATAAATTGCAAATATGGTCCAAGTAATAAATGCCCAAGTTTCCTTAGGGTCCCAATTCCAATAAGAACCCCATGCTTCATTAGCCCATACTGCTCCAGAAAGAATTCCTATGGTTAAAAAGGTAAACCCTAAACTAATGACACGATAACTCGAATAATCCAAATGCTTAATTAATTGATATTTATCAAAATTTTGAAATGAGAAAAAAGAAGTATTTTTCAATACACTTTCTTTTTCGTGCAAATATTCAATCTCGTCAAAGAAAAAGCACTTTCTTAAACTTAAAAAATTGTTGTTTTTCAAAAAAAAATCGATGTTTTTTTGAAATGTAATCACTATAAGAGCAACTGATAACAACGATCCACATAAAAGAGCTGCATAGCTGAATAGCATCATACTGACATGCATCATTAACCACTGAGATCGTAGAGCAGGTACTAATATTGCGGGTTGATGCATTTCAGCTGAAAGGCCTGACGTGGCAAAACCCTGGGTAAAAATGGCGCTTGGTGCAGTTATTGCACTGAAATTATTTTTATAATTACTAAGACACGGAATCATATGAATAATAGAAAAACTCCAAGAAAGAAAGATTAATGATTCGTATAAATTACTTAAGGGAAAATGTCCCGAAGAAATCCAACGAGTAACTATAAAACCTGTTATAGAGAAAAAAGTAGCTATCATCCCTTTTTCTGACGAATTACATAATCCTTTAATTTTGTAGACTGATAAGTTCATAAAATGAATCATAATCACAATGGAGATGATTGAAAAGGAAATATGAGTAAAAATACGTTCTAAAGTCACAAATATCATAAACATAAAAAGGGGTCCCTCTTAAATATTAAAGAATTGAAATTGGGGATTAAATAGATTTAATTTAATCTCTTATGTCTATATTCTTAATTTTTATAGATGCCGCCACTCGGACTCGAACCGAGATGCTCTAGCACTGCTTCCTAAGAGCAGCGTGTCTACCAATTTCACCATGGCGGCTTACCTAAAAGAATAATAGGAAATTTGCTAAGATTCAATAGAAATCTTTGGAAAAAAAAAGGCTCTTTAGCGGCAGTAAAAGCTTTTTCTTTAGCTAAATCTCTTTCTAACGGAAAGTCAAAAAGCTTTTTTGTGCGACAAAAAGAAGTCTTGAAAAAATCTGAATGAACATGTATTAAAAAAACTTCCAATTTTTGATTTTGCATATGATACTAAATACTTTCTAATAAAGATAATAAAGTGAAATCAATGCTAACATCAAGAAATAGAAATCAAGTAACTGGCCAAGCTGCTGAAGTAGCTAAATTTGGCATCAAGATATATAGAACTCTAGGACACATATACAGGGTATACACTTTCTTTCCCCTATGAGGGAAAGATACAATTGAAGAACCTGCGAATATGGGCAAAACAAGAAGTATTGTTAACCAATGAAAATAACTCGTGATAAAGACAAGAGAAATTTTGACCGGAAAACCCCGTGCTCGGGATAAGAATAATATATTTTCTTTTCTCGAGCACGGGCCTTCGTCGGTAAAGAAGAATCAAATGATTCAAGTAGAACTTTTTGTCACATATCAATAAGAAAGACCCATGCTGCGAGTTGTTTCATGCCATAAATAAACACGGACACTTAAAAAATCCGTTGGACAAGCGGATTCACATCTTTTACAACCTACACAATCTTCGGTTCTTGGCGCAGAAGCAATTTGCTTAGCTTTACATCCATCCCAAGGTATCATTTCCAATACATCCGTGGGGCAAGCTCGAACACATTGGGTACACCCTATGCATGTATCATAAATTTTTACTGAATGTGACATTAGGTCTATAAATTACAGTTTTGAACAAAAAAATTTTTGATCTGGTAAAATTAGAAAATAATAGAAATCCTCTATTTTCTGTTGTAGACACCAAATGAATCAATGATTTATCAAAATTTTAAGAATCCATAGATTTTACAAATCTGTTTGTGAGAAAGGGCCAAGATACTTTAATTGTATTTTCAATAACATGAAATATGAGTTGTACATACGAATTTCATTCATGTTCATTTTATGAAATTTTTATATGAATAGAAAGATCTTCATTTTTATCTCTGTAGATTATTTCTATGTGAAAATAGAAGAATATAGAAGAATTCTGACTAATTATTCAGCAAATTAGATTGATTGATACGAGTTGATTTTCTGTTACGATGGATCGGCGATAGGAGAAAATTTCTCCTTTTAATTGCCGACTATCGCTCAAGACACATAAGTGCTCTAACCATGCTTCGGCTTGTGATCAGTCCATAGATACCGAGAGAAAAGAAATAAACACTCAAAAAAAGTACATGCTCTCACATCATTGACAAATTCCTCATCAATGTAGAAAGGTCCAACCCTAAACAAACGAATATTACCTCTAGATGGAAGAAGATCCTCCTTCAAAAGTAGTTTGGTCCCATCCGCTAAAGCTTGAAGAATCCCTAATGGACCAGCATATTCAGGTCCAATACGTTGTTGTATTGTTGCGGATCTTTTTCTTTCTAACCACACAATGACTAATACCCCCATTGTGATTCCTAAGACAAGGGTGAAATGGGGACAAAAATCCATATCAGTTCCTAGAAAAAGAATTGATAGTTTGTGCTTCTATTGTATCAATTATCATTTCAACGATAAGGAGTCTGTGCACCGATATCGGCCATAAAAGGGCCAAGCTATAACAAATGGGAGGCTATACGACTGAGCTCCAGCATAATCACTCTGATATAACTGGCCCTTTTAGGCACTTGAAAACTTTCCAATCGTTCTGGTGCATTTACTGTTATTGCTTCTGTGAACATAGTAGCTAAATAATCCTAATGTGTTACATAAGAAAAATATTGTATAATTTTGTATAATTGTTCGGTTCTCCGCTATTTTTTCCATCCCTCTGTGTAAATGCCGAAGAACACCATGCATTGATGTGTGATGAGGACCCATATTGACTATTATAATATATTTTTTTTTTCAAATAAAAAAATCTAATACTAATAACTAAACTAATAAAAAAGAACAAGGAAATTAACGAGTTTTTGATTCCCGGGTATTTAACTGATCTATTAATTTCTTATAACGCACTTTCTTTTTTTTTGACAAATAAGTCAATAATCGTTGACGTTTTCCCAGAATTCTTCGTAGACCTCTTTGTGATAAAAAATCTCTTTTGTGCAATTCTAAATGTGACGTAAGTCTCCGTATCTTACTGGTGAAATGTAATACTTGAAATTCAACAGACCCGCTATTTTCTTCTTTTCCTTCTTCTGTCATAACCGACATAACCGAGATGAATGTATTTTTGACCATAAATTAAGATTTCTATCTTTCTTTTCTGTGAATTTTACCGATCAGGAAAAATAATAAGATTTATTATGCCAATTATTTGCATTTAGTATACATCAAAATTTCATTTCTTTTCTTTCTATTCCTTTTTACTTAAATAGATTCCGTTCCTCCTAATGAAAATGCATATATTTAGGCTTTCATCTACCAAATACGTCACACGATATCTAGGAAATCCGCTATCAATTTTTTCAATTTTCATTGGAATTGAATTTATTCAAAATTGTGAATACATATGTATTCTTGACATACTGAAACGACTGCTGTTATTGGTATCAAACCAATAGCGATTCATACAAGCTAAATCTTCTAATCGATAATTGGGCCAAAAGAACAATTTAAATTTCATGAAAATTTTTCCATCTGTATGAAAATGCTTGTCCTCATTCAAAAATTGCCCACAGTTTCTTATTTTGTTTTCATTACAAAATCTTGGATTTTTATCCACAACATTCCAATTTTTGGAATTGAAACAAATTTGAATTCGAAATTCTCTCCGACGTACGGGAGATAGAATATTTTCAGGAACAAGGAAATCATAATTCTTATTGTCTCCACTCAAAAATAGGTTTTTGTGTCGTGTAATAGATTTTTCAAACCCCCCTTTCCCAATATATTCTTTTTTTTGATATTTCTTATTCGTTTGGCACTTTTTCTTATTGACCAATAAAATATCTATAGTTTGATATATAATAGATTTTCCGTCCCTTCTTATAGATAGACAAATAGGTTCAAGAATCAATATTCCCCTTCTTATCAATTCTGGAAGAACTAGGTCCTTTTGAATCAGCATTTCGTCTAGATTTATTTGACCTCTTCGAATCGAAGATATGGCAATTTCCTTTAGATTTCTGAGTCTAAGTAGGAGACAATATATCCTGAGATTTTTCATTATTTTTTGATTCAAGGGATCGGCCCATCTTAATTGAAAAAGGAAATATTTTTGAAAAAAGGAATATAGTTCCATTTTCTTCTTTTGTTTGAGTATATTTCCTTGGCCTTGTTGTTCGTCTTCTTCCTGTTTGGAATTTTTTAATTCAAGATCTTTTTTTTTATGAAATGAAAAATGAAAAAAGAGTGATTTTATTGGGATGATCCAAGGTTCAATCTTATATGCATCAAAAAGTAGTACAAATTCTGGGAAGAACCAATTAGATAGAGTATCATAATTTGATGCGGTATAATAGAACCTTTCTTGATTCATTCCCATGCAATCAAAAATTTTTTTTTTTTTGTTGCACATTTTGATCTCTTGGTGAATCGTAATTTTTTTAAAATTAGGAATTTCAGTCTGAATCTCCCTATTTTTTCTAAAACAAAGATTAAGAATTCTACAATCCAAATATTTTCTATCCAAATTTGTATTTCTATCAATAAGATATACTTTATCTAGATAATTATTACTAGATTTAGGTTTCGATATATCAAAATAATATGTAATTTCTTGGGTCCCGTTTCTTTCTAATGTTGATTCAGAAATGTATGAATTAGGGAGGTGTATGTATTTATATGATAGAAGATCATATCTGTAATGTTTTTTCCATTTGTATTTTTGACTCATAAATGAATTCGTTTCATAGTCATTTTTTTTCATGGAATGAATAAATTGGTATTTTTTATAGAAATCCAATTGGATTGATTCCTGATTTTGAATCATACGACGTTGATTCATTCTATTTTGCCATTCTTTAGGTACTAATTGAGACCTTTTTTTTTTTGATAAATCATATTGATAATGACCTTTTAACCAGTTTTTCCATTCGTTTATTACATATGTAGGAATTTTCTTATCTCTTGATTTGAAATGAAAGATTCCGTGTATCATACAATAGTCTTTTAATTTATCCTGAAAAAAGGGAGAGTTCCCTTGATATTGAAGTAGGGGTCTTAAGTGATATTTATTCAATAATTGGTTTTGTGATAATTTGTAAAATACATATGCTTGGGACAGGGAAGATAAGTTCCAAAAAATATTGTAATTTTCATTCTTATTCTCAGTATTCTTGGTATTTGAAAACAATTTTTTTATCGTAAAATTCAAATTCATTGTCTTTTGATCTGTTTCATCAGTTCCTTCTTGTTCTTGATTTCTTTTATTGTTGTCAATGGATTTCTTAAAGATCTTTTTTGTTGATTCAAAGAAACGTTGTGCATTGATCTTAGAAAAGGTAATGGTACATAGCAAAATATCTATGTATATTTTTTCAATGAAAGATTGAATAAAGTAGTGTGATTTACGCATTAATCGGATAGTTTGCCCTTGAAATATTTTGAAAATATTTTTCTGTGATTCCAATCTTTTCTTATCATAAATTAAAACTATTTCTTTTTTTTTATTGTCTTTTGTGGTTTGTTCAATTTGATTCCTTATTTTGATTGTCTTATCAGAAATATCTTTCATTCTCCTTTCTATTAGTGAAGAATTTAACCAATTCATCGGTCGAATTAGAACGGACGACTCGCGAAGAATCTCATTATTTCTTTTTAAATATTTTTCATTTTTGTTTGGTTCATATACTTTTTCTTTCTTCAATTCAAAGAATAAAGTGGGATTTCCTTTCTTCACTTTTTTCATTATTCGTTTTATAACTCGAACTATTTTGATGATCCCCTTTTTCTTCTTTAAAAATTGAAGAACTTGGAAAAATCGATTTTTCAATTTTCTATTTCTTTTTTTGAGTTCTTTATAAATAGGTTCAAAAAAAAAAGGTCGTTTTCGGGGAGAACCAAAGGGAAGTTCAGCTTCCATTCCCCAGACTGTTAAAAAACTAAATTTTTTTTTTTTCTCTTTTTTTTTCATTTGATCTCTATGATGAGATCGTACCTTAGATTTTCGCCAAGGTTTTAGACAGAAAGGATATAAAATCTTTATCTGAATACCATCTGTTAACCAATCTTGGGGAAATTCTGTTTCTGATAATTGAACACCATTATAGGTGCATTTTATATGTATTTCTCTATTCCATTCCTTAAAATCCTCGTACCACTCAGAGGATTGTAATAATAACATACGGAAAATATTTTTAGCTATTATAAATGAAGGCAATATAATGTATTTTCTAAAAAAGGATTGGGTTACTAACATCAAACTTCTGATTGCTTGAGTAAATGTCAGGTTATCCCAAGCTTCTGATACTTCTATCCGTTCATTTTTCTCTCTTTTTTCCTTTTCTTCTTTTGTATCTTCATTTTCAAAATCGGAAATTCTCAATTTTGACTCTTGTTCTCTCCCCATCCAATTTCTCAAAACAAAATTCTTTGTTTCGTTGATATCAAAATAGGAAAAAAAAGATGTTTTGTCTAGTCGATCAAAAAAAAGTGGGGAATGCACATTTACTTGAAAGAGTTCCCAAATCACTGTTTTACGTCTTTGAGCGCGCATGGATCCTTTGATTAGATTGCGACGAAAATCTGATTGTTGGGAGTAACGTATCAAGGCCACCTCTTCCGTTTCGTCATCTGTATTCTTAGTGTTCTCATCATTATCATTATAAATTACCACACGTTTGGCTCTTCTTGAATGAATCTCATTATATTCTTCTTCATTTTCTTCTTCGTCTTCTTCCAAAGAATCGGTTAATTGGTATGACCATCGAGAAACCTTCTTACTTAATTCCTCTATTCTAATTCTAATAGATTCATTTTTCATTATT